TATATATCATATATATATATCATATATATATATCATATATATACAAAACTCACTTACTAGACAAAAGCTAGCGTAGCTTAACACAAAGCATAGCACTGAAGATGCTAAGATGAGCCCTAAAAAGCTCCGCATGCACAAAGGCTTGGTCCTGACTTTATTATTAGCTTTAACACAATTTACACATGCAAGTCTCCGCAGCCCTGTGAGGATGCCCTTAATCCCCTGCCCGGGGACGAGGAGCAGGCATCAGGCACATACTATTAGCCCAAGACGCCTTGCCACGCCACACCCCCAAGGGAATTCAGCAGTGATAGATATTAAGCCATAAGTGAAAACTTGACTTAGTTAGTGATAAGAGAGCCGGTAAAACTCGTGCCAGCCACCGCGGTTATACGAGAGGCCCTAGTTAATAAATACGGCGTAAAGGGTGGTTAAGGAGAGTACATATAAAGCCAAAGGGCCTCTTGGCCGTCATACGCTCCTGAGCATCCGAAAACCTAATACGAAAGTAGCTTTAATATGCCCACCTGACCCCACGAAAACTGAGAAACAAACTGGGATTAGATACCCCACTATGCTCAGTCGTAAACCTTAGACGTTTAATCACAACAGACGTCCGCCAGGGTACTACGAGCGCTAGCTTAAAACCCAAAGGACTTGGCGGTGCCTTAGATCCCCCTAGAGGAGCCTGTTCTAGAACCGATAACCCCCGTTAAACCTCACCACTTCTAGCCAATCCCGCCTATATACCGCCGTCGTCAGCTTACCCTGTGAAGGACTAATAGTAAGCAAAATGAATATAATCCAAAACGTCAGGTCGAGGTGTAGCGTACGAAGTGGGAAGAAATGGGCTACATTTTCTAATATAGAATACACGAACAGCACCATGAAAATGGTGCTTGAAGGAGGATTTAGTAGTAAAAAGGAAATAGAGTGTCCTTTTGAACCTGGCTCTGAGGCGCGTACACACCGCCCGTCACTCTCCCCGTAAATTACACAAAATTGTAACTTACACCAAAACACAAATAAGGGGAGGCAAGTCGTAACATGGTAAGTGTACCGGAAGGTGCACTTGGATCAAACCTCAGGGTGTGGCTGAGACAGTCAAGCATCTCCCTTACACCGAGAAGACATCCATGCAAGTTGGATCACCCTGAGCCAAACAGCTAGCTTATAACACCAAAATTAACTTACTTATATAAATAACAAAACATAAAACTAAACACACAATTAAACCATTTTACCGCCTTAGTATGGGAGACAGAAAAGGTTCTTTAAGCAATAGAAAAAGTACCGCAAGGGAAAGCTGAAAGAGAAATGAAACAACTCATATAAGCACAAAAAAGCAGAGACTAAACCTCGTACCTTTTGCATCATGATTTAGCCAGTAATATTTAAGCAAAGAGACCTTTAGTTTAAGACCCCGAAACCAAGTGAGCTACCCCGAGACAGCCTTATGGGCCAACCCGTCTCTGTGGCAAAAGAGTGGGAAGAGCTCCGGGTAGAGGTGACAGACCTACCGAACTTGGTGATAGCTGGTTGCCTAAGAAATGAATAGAAGTTCAGCCTCGTTTTCCCCAAACTAATCAAGAAATACCTAAAACTAAAACAAGAGAAAAACACGAGAGTTAGTTAAAGGGGGTACAGCCCCTTTAACCAAGGACACAACCTTACACAGGAGGATAAGGATCATACTTTATAAAACCCGCCGTTTTAGTAGGCCTAAAAGCAGCCACCTGAACAGAAAGCGTTAAAGCTCAAACGGCCAAAAGTTTATTATTCTGATAAACAATCCCACCCCCCTAAAACTATTAGGCTACTCCATGCCAACATGGAAGAAACTATGCTAAAATGAGTAACAAGAAGACATAATCTTCTCCAGGCACAAGTGTAAACCAGATCGGACCAACCACTGGTAATTAACGAACCCAATAAAAGAGGGAAATGTATACAACAAAATAAACAAGAAAAACCCACAATTATGTATCGTCAACCCCACACTGGAGTGCTACCAAGGAAAGACTAAAAGAAAAGGAAGGAACTCGGCAAACACAAGCCTCGCCTGTTTACCAAAAACATCGCCTCCTGCGAAACCCTAAGTATAGGAGGTCCAGCCTGCCCAGTGACAATAAGTTTAACGGCCGCGGTATTTTGACCGTGCAAAGGTAGCGCAATCACTTGTCTTTTAATTGAAGACCCGTATGAATGGCCAAACGAGGGCTTAACTGTCTCCCTTTTCAAGTCAGTGAAATTGATCTGCCCGTGCAGAAGCGGGTATAAGAATACAAGACGAGAAGACCCTTTGGAGCTTAAGGTACAAATCCAACCATGTTAAGCAACTAAATAAAGCAAAAACCTAACGGAAAATGGAATTTTACCTTCGGTTGGGGCGACCACGGAGAAAAAAATATCCTCCGAGTGGACTGGGACAAACCTAAAACCAAGAAAGACATTTCTAAGTCACAGAAAATCTGACCAAATATGATCCGGTCACAAGACCGATCAACGAACCAAGTTACCCTAGGGATAACAGCGCAATCCTCTTCCAGAGTCCATATCGACAAGAGGGTTTACGACCTCGATGTTGGATCAGGACATCCTAATGGTGCAGCCGCTATTAAGGGTTCGTTTGTTCAACGATTAAAGTCCTACGTGATCTGAGTTCAGACCGGAGCAATCCAGGTCAGTTTCTATCTGTAACGTTACTTTTCCTAGTACGAAAGGACCGGAAAAGAGGAGCCAATGCTCAAAGCACGCCCCACCCCTAATTAATGAAAACAACTAAATTAAACAAAGGGAGAACAATCAACACAAGCCAAAACCAGGCCATACTAAGATGGCAGAGCATGGTAATTGCAAAAGGCCTAAGCCCTTTCACCCAGAGGTTCAAATCCTCTTCTTAGTTTATGCTAAACATTCTAATAACCCATCTAATTAATCCCCTAGCATATATTATCCCAGTACTACTGGCAGTAGCTTTCCTGACACTAGTTGAACGAAAAGTACTAGGATATATACAACTACGTAAAGGACCTAACGTAGTAGGACCCTACGGTCTTCTACAACCAATTGCCGACGGAGTAAAACTATTTATTAAAGAACCAATTCGCCCATCAACATCATCCCCATTTTTATTCTTAGCAGCCCCAATCCTGGCACTCACACTAGCAATAACACTATGAGCACCAATACCAATACCGCACCCAGTTACAGATCTAAACCTAGGAATCTTATTTATCCTGGCACTATCAAGCCTCGCAGTGTACTCTATTCTAGGATCAGGCTGAGCATCAAACTCAAAATATGCACTAATTGGAGCTCTGCGAGCCGTAGCCCAAACAATCTCATACGAAGTCAGCTTAGGACTAATTCTACTGTCAGTAATTATCTTTTCTGGAGGATATACACTACAAACATTCAACACAACCCAAGAATGCATCTGACTCCTAATCCCTGCCTGACCATTAGCCGCAATATGATACATCTCAACCCTAGCAGAAACAAACCGTGCACCATTCGATTTAACCGAAGGCGAATCCGAACTAGTATCAGGTTTTAACGTAGAATATGCAGGAGGGCCATTCGCCCTGTTTTTCCTAGCCGAATATGCCAATATTTTATTGATAAATACTTTATCAGCCGTTTTATTTTTAGGAGCATATCACACACCAACTATCCCAGAACTGACAACAATAAACTTAATGACTAAAGCAGCACTCCTATCAGTGGTATTCCTATGAGTACGCGCCTCTTACCCACGATTTCGATACGACCAACTAATACATTTAGTATGAAAAAATTTTCTACCTCTTACCCTCGCCCTAGTATTATGACACACCGCCTTGCCAATTGCATTCGCAGGCTTACCACCACAACTATAAAGGAACCGTGCCTGAATGCCCAAGGACCACTTTGATAGAGTGGCTTATGAGGGTTAAAACCCCTCCAGTTCCTAGAAAGAAGGGAATCGAACCCATACTCAGGAGATCAAAACTCCTGGTGCTTCCTCTACACCACTTTCTAAGACAAGGTCAGCTAATTCAAGCTTTCGGGCCCATACCCCGAACATGACGGTTAAAATCCCTCCCATGTCAATGAACCCTTACGTATTAACCACTCTCCTATCTAGCCTAGGACTCGGAACCGCCTTAACCTTTGCCAGCTCCCACTGACTACTAGCCTGAATAGGATTAGAAATTAATACCCTAGCAATTATACCCCTAATAACTCAACATCACCACCCACGCGCAGTAGAAGCAACAACCAAATATTTCCTAACCCAAGCAACCGCAGCAGCAACTATTCTCTTTGCTAGCACAACAAACGCCTGAATTATAGGAGAATGAGATATTAATAACTTAACCCACCCCTTGGCCAGTACAATAATCATAATTGCACTAGCACTAAAAATTGGTCTAGCACCAATACACCTCTGAATACCAGAAGTCCTACAAGGACTTGATTTATTAACAGGACTAATCCTATCCACCTGACAAAAACTAGCCCCATTCGCACTAATTATTCAAGTAGCCCCAAACGTTGACCCAACACTACTCACATCCCTAGGCCTACTATCAACACTTATTGGAGGCTGAGGGGGACTAAACCAAACACAGCTACGAAAAATCCTAGCCTACTCCTCTATCGCACACATAGGCTGAATGATCATCATTTTACAATATACACCACACCTCACCTTAATAGCCCTAGGAACATATATCTTCATAACATCCACAGCATTCCTCACACTAAAACTGATATCCGCCACAAAAATTAATACCCTTACAACAACATGATCAAAAAGCCCAATCCTAGCAACAACCACCGCACTTGCTCTCCTCTCATTGGGAGGCCTGCCTCCACTAACAGGATTTATACCAAAATGACTAATTTTACAGGAACTTACAAAACAAGACATTCCACTAACAGCTACAATTATAGCCTTAGCTGCCCTACTAAGCCTTTATTTTTATCTCCGACTATGTTATGCAATAACACTAACAATCTCTCCCGGCACAATAAATAACATTACCCCCTGACGAACACAAACAACCCAAACAACCCTCCCCTTAGCCATCTTCACAGTAATTGCTTTAGGGCTGTTACCAATCACCCCCGCCATTTTAACACTAATCACCTAGGAACTTAGGATAAATTAGACCAAGGGCCTTCAAAGCCCTAAGTAGGAGTTAAAATCTCCTAGTCCCTGCCCAAACATTAAGACTTGCAGGACTCTATCCCACATCTTCTGAATGCAAATCAGACACTTTAATTAAGCTAAAGCCTTTCTAGATGAGAAGGCCTCGATCCTACAAACTCTTAGTTAACAGCTAAGCGCTCAAACCAGCGAGCATTCATCTACTTTTCCCGCCGTTAGCCGAGTAAGGCGGGAAAACCCCGGCAGGGTTTAATCTGCGTCCCTAGATTTGCAATCTAATGTGTACTCCACCACGAGGCTTGATAGGAAGAGGACTTAAACCTCTGTCTTCGGGGCTACAACCCACCGCCTTAAACGCTCGGCTACCCTACCTGTGGCAATCACGCGCTGATTCTTCTCTACCAACCACAAAGACATTGGCACCCTTTATCTTGTATTTGGTGCCTGAGCCGGAATAGTTGGAACTGCCCTCAGCCTTTTAATTCGAGCTGAACTAAGCCAACCCGGATCACTTCTGGGCGATGATCAAATCTACAATGTTATCGTTACTGCACATGCTTTCGTAATAATTTTCTTTATAGTAATACCAGTCCTTATTGGAGGGTTTGGAAATTGACTCCTCCCGCTAATAATTGGAGCCCCAGACATAGCATTTCCGCGAATAAATAATATGAGTTTTTGACTCCTACCCCCCTCTTTCCTACTACTCCTGGCCTCTTCCGGAGTTGAAGCAGGCGTCGGAACAGGGTGAACAGTGTACCCGCCACTTGCGGGAAACTTAGCCCATGCAGGCGCATCCGTTGACTTAGCTATCTTTTCTCTACACTTAGCAGGTGTATCCTCCATCCTAGGCGCTATTAATTTTATCACCACCTCTATTAATATAAAACCCCCTGCCATCACCCAATATCAAACTCCCCTATTTGTATGAGCTGTACTTGTAACAGCCGTTCTTTTACTGCTATCCCTACCTGTTTTAGCCGCTGGCATTACAATGCTGTTAACAGACCGTAACTTAAATACAACTTTCTTTGACCCAGCAGGGGGAGGAGACCCAATTCTTTACCAACACCTATTCTGATTCTTTGGACACCCAGAAGTATATATCCTCATTCTACCCGGATTCGGTATCATTTCCCATGTTGTAGCCTACTATGCAGGGAAAAAAGAACCATTCGGGTATATAGGAATGGTTTGGGCTATAATAGCAATTGGCCTTCTTGGGTTCATCGTTTGAGCCCATCACATGTTTACAGTTGGGATAGACGTAGACACTCGTGCCTATTTCACATCCGCTACAATAATTATTGCTATTCCAACAGGTGTAAAAGTTTTCAGCTGATTAGCCACACTACATGGTGGGGCTATTAAATGAGAAACACCAATACTATGGGCCTTAGGCTTCATTTTCCTGTTTACAGTTGGAGGACTAACTGGTATCGTATTAGCTAATTCATCCCTTGACATTGTTCTACATGATACATATTATGTAGTTGCTCACTTCCACTACGTACTGTCAATAGGAGCTGTATTTGCCATCATAGCAGGCTTCGTACATTGATTCCCACTAATTACAGGATACACACTACACAGTGTCTGAACTAAAATCCACTTCGCAGTAATATTTGTAGGAGTAAACCTTACATTCTTCCCACAACACTTCTTAGGCCTTGCAGGCATGCCACGACGATACTCAGACTACCCAGACGCCTATGCCCTTTGAAATACAGTCTCCTCCATCGGCTCACTAATCTCTTTAGTAGCAGTAATTATGTTCCTATTCATCTTATGAGAAGCCTTTATTGCCAAACGGGAAGTATTATCTGTCGAAATGGCCTCAACAAATGCAGAATGACTTCACGGATGTCCACCTCCATATCACACATTCGAAGAACCTGCATTCGTCCAACTTCAATCAAATTAACGAGGAAGGAAGGAATTGAACCCTCATATACTGGTTTCAAGCCAGTCACATAACCACTCTGCCACCTCCTTATAAGACATTAGTAAATTTGAAAATTACATCACTTTGTCAAGGTGGAATAGTAGGTTAAAATCCTGCATGTCTTAAGCTTATAAGCTTGATGGCACATCCCACACAACTAGGATTCCAAGACGCGGCATCACCTGTTATAGAAGAGCTCCTGCATTTCCACGACCACGCCTTAATAACTGTATTCCTAATTAGTACTATAGTACTTTATATTATTGTTGCAATGGCATCAACTAAATTAACCAACAAGTTTATTTTGGATTCTCAAGAAATTGAAATCGTGTGAACAATACTACCCGCCGTAGTATTAATTTTAATTGCCCTCCCCTCTCTCCGAATCCTATATCTTATAGATGAAATTAATGACCCACACTTGACAATCAAAGCCATAGGCCATCAATGGTATTGAAGTTACGAGTACACTGATTATGAAGACTTAGCCTTTGACTCCTACATAATCCCAACACAAGACCTCACCCCCGGTCAATTCCGACTTCTTGAGACAGATCACCGAATAGTAATTCCAATAGAATCCCCAATCCGAGTACTTATCTCAGCCGAAGACGTCCTACACTCTTGAGCCGTACCATCCCTAGGCATAAAAATAGATGCAGTACCAGGACGGCTAAACCAAGTTTCTTTCATAACTTCCCGCCCAGGCGTATTCTACGGGCAATGCTCTGAAATCTGTGGTGCAAACCACAGTTTCATGCCAATTGTTGTAGAAGCAGTCCCTCTAGAATATTTCCAAGACTGATCCTCATTAATACTAGAAGACGCCTCACTAGGAAGCTAAACACGGGCTACAGCGTTGGCCTTTTAAGCCAAAGATTGGTGCCTCCCAACCACCTCTAGTGAAATGCCTCAATTAAACCCAATTCCATGATTTGCCATCCTAGTATTCTCATGATCAGTATTTCTCATTATTATTCCAACCAAAGTTTTAAATCATATTACACCAAACGAACCCACTCCAATAAGTGCTGAAAAACATGAAGCCGAACCCTGAGACTGACCATGGCAATAAGTTTCTTTGACCAATTTGCAAGCCCGTCATATTTAGGCATCCCTTTAATTGCAATTGCAATTGCCCTACCATGAGTACTATTCCCGACCCCATCCCCACGATGAATCAGCAACCGCTTAATTACTATTCAAGGCTGGCTAATTAACCGATTTACTAGCCAGCTAATACTACCACTGAATGTAGGAGGACATAAATGAGCACTACTATTAGCATCATTAATATTATTCCTAATTACCATCAACATAATTGGACTATTACCATATACCTTCACACCCACAACTCAGCTATCAATAAACATAGGATTTGCTGTCCCACTTTGACTAGCCACTGTTATCATTGGAATGCGCAACCAGCCAACCGTAGCCTTAGGACATCTCCTACCAGAAGGAACGCCAATCCCACTAATCCCAGTCCTAATTATTATCGAAACAATCAGCCTATTTATTCGACCACTAGCCCTAGGGGTCCGATTAACAGCCAACCTAACCGCAGGTCACCTGCTAATCCAACTAATTGCCACCGCTGTATTTGTCTTACTCCCCTTAATACCAGCAGTAGCAATTCTAACAGCCACCGTACTATTCTTACTAACGCTCCTAGAAGTAGCAGTAGCAATAATTCAAGCTTATGTTTTCGTACTTTTACTAAGCCTTTATCTACAAGAGAACGTTTAATGGCCCACCAAGCACATGCATATCATATGGTTGATCCTAGCCCATGACCACTAACCGGTGCAGTCAGTGCCCTCCTAATAACATCTGGCTTAGCAATCTGGTTTCATTTCCACTCAACCTCACTAATAACCATTGGAATAATTCTTTTACTTCTTACAATATATCAATGGTGACGAGACATTGTCCGAGAAGGCACATTCCAAGGCCACCACACCCCTCCAGTACAAAAAGGCCTACGATATGGAATAATTCTATTTATCACATCTGAAGTATTCTTCTTCCTAGGATTTTTCTGAGCCTTCTACCACTCAAGTTTGGCCCCAACTCCAGAACTAGGGGGATGCTGGCCCCCATCTGGAATTACCCCCTTAGACCCCTTTGAAGTACCCTTACTTAATACAGCTGTCCTACTAGCCTCCGGAGTAACAGTAACATGGGCACATCATAGTATCATAGAAGGCAAACGAAAACAAGCCATTCAAGCCCTTGCACTTACAATTTTACTTGGGCTGTATTTTACAGCATTACAAGCTATAGAATATTACGAAGCACCATTCACAATTGCAGATGGTGTCTATGGCTCAACATTCTTTGTAGCCACAGGATTCCACGGACTCCACGTTATCATTGGATCTTCATTCCTAGCCATTTGCCTACTTCGACAAATATTATATCACTTTACCCTAGACCACCACTTTGGCTTTGAAGCTGCCGCATGATACTGACACTTCGTTGACGTAGTATGACTATTCCTCTACGTATCAATCTACTGATGAGGCTCATAATCTTTCTTGTATTAAAGCTAGTACGAGTGACTTCCAATCACCCAGTCTTGGTTAAACCCCAAGGAAAGATAATGAACTTGATAACTATAATCTTAATTATTACCTCAGCCCTATCCCTAATTCTAGCAATTATTTCTTTCTGAATTCCACAAATAAATCCAGATGCAGAAAAACTATCCCCATACGAATGCGGCTTCGACCCCCTAGGATCCGCCCGATTACCATTCTCACTACGATTTTTCCTAGTAGCAATTCTATTCCTTTTATTCGATTTAGAAATTGCTCTTCTTCTCCCACTACCCTGAGGTGATCAACTACACAACCCTACCGGAACTTTCTTCTGAGCCACAACAGTTCTAGTGCTCCTAACATTAGGCCTAATATATGAATGAACACAAGGAGGCCTAGAATGAGCAGAATAGGGAGTTAGTCCAAAACAAGACCTCTGATTTCGACTCAGAAAATTATGGTTTAAATCCATGACCCCCTTATGACACCCGTACATTTCAGCTTTAGCTCAGCATTTATTCTAGGACTAATAGGCCTGGCATTTCACCGCACTCACCTGCTCTCCGCACTACTATGCTTAGAAGGAATAATATTATCCCTCTTCATTGCACTAGCCCTCTGAGCCCTCCAATTCGAAACAACAGGGTTTTCCGCAGCACCCATGCTACTCCTAGCTTTCTCTGCCTGCGAAGCCAGCGCAGGTCTAGGCCTCTTAGTTGCCACCGCCCGAACACACGGAACAGACCGCCTACAAAACCTTAATTTACTACAATGCTAAAAGTATTAATTCCCACAATCATGCTATTCCCCACAATTTGGTTATCCTCACCAAAATGACTTTGAACAACAACAACTGCACACAGCCTACTAATTGCTTTAATTAGCCTAACCTGATTTAAATGGACATCAGAGACCGGATGAGTCAGCTCCAACACTTACATAGCCACAGACCCCCTCTCAACCCCTTTATTAGTATTAACCTGCTGACTCCTTCCGCTAATAATTCTAGCTAGTCAAAACCATATTAATCCAGAACCCATTAACCGACAACGACTGTATATTACACTACTAACTTCACTTCAAACCTTCCTAATTATAGCATTCGGCGCTACAGAAATTATCATATTTTACATTATATTTGAAGCTACATTAATCCCCACTCTAATTATTATTACACGATGAGGAAATCAAACCGAACGATTAAATGCAGGAACCTATTTCCTATTCTACACCCTAGCAGGGTCTCTTCCACTCCTAGTAGCCCTACTATTACTTCAAAATACAACAGGAACATTATCCATGTTAATTTTACAATACTCACAGCCAATAGTCCTAAATTCCTGAGGACATAAAATCTGATGAGCCGGCTGTTTAATTGCTTTCCTAGTCAAAATACCATTATATGGAGTACACCTCTGACTACCAAAAGCCCATGTAGAAGCCCCCGTAGCCGGGTCTATAGTACTAGCCGCAGTCCTGCTAAAACTAGGAGGCTATGGTATAATACGAATAATAGTCATATTAGACCCCTTGTCCAAAGAATTAGCCTATCCTTTTATTATCCTAGCCTTATGAGGTATTATTATAACCGGCTCCATCTGCTTACGGCAAACAGACTTAAAATCACTAATCGCTTATTCATCCGTGAGCCACATAGGCCTTGTTGCAGGGGGAATCCTAATCCAAACCCCCTGGGGATTTACAGGAGCAATCATTTTAATAATTGCCCATGGCCTAGTATCTTCCGCACTATTCTGTTTAGCCAACACCGCCTATGAACGAACACACAGCCGAACCATAATACTAGCCCGAGGGCTACAAATAATCTTTCCATTAACAGCAGCCTGATGATTCATCGCTAACCTAGCTAACCTAGCACTCCCACCCCTCCCAAACCTAATAGGAGAAATTATAATTATTACCACATTATTTAACTGATCCCCATGAACCCTTGCATTAACAGGAACAGGAACACTAATTACAGCAGGCTACTCCCTATATATATTCCTTATAACCCAACGAGGCCCAACCCCTCACCACATCAAAGGACTACCTCCCTTCCACACGCGAGAACACCTATTAATAGTACTCCACCTCATTCCCGTCATCCTACTAATTACAAAACCAGAACTCATATGAGGCTGATGCCATTAGTAAGTATAATTTAATTCAAAATGCTAGATTGTGATTCTAAAAATAGAGGTTAAAATCCTCTTACTCACCGAGGAAGGCCCGAAGCAACAAGGACTGCTAATCCTTCGTCCCCACGGTTAAACTCCGTGGCTTCCTCGTGCTTTCAAAGGATAACAGCTCATCCGTTGGTCTTAGGAACCAAAAACTCTTGGTGCAAATCCAAGTGAAAGCTATGCATACAACAACCCTAACTATATCATCCTCACTAATCCTTGTCCTAACAATTCTTTTATACCCGCTACTGATAACACTCAACCCAAAACCACAAAACCCAATATGAGCCGTAACACACGTAAAAACAGCTGTAAGTAGTGCATTCTTCGTAAGCCTCCTCCCCCTCATACTTTTCTTAGACCAAGGAGCCGAAACCATCACCACAAACTGACACTGAATGAATACTTCCACCTTTGACATCAACATCAGCTTCAAATTTGATCACTACTCCCTAATTTTTACCCCAATTGCCCTTTATGTCACCTGATCAATCTTAGAATTTGCATCATGATACATACACTCTGACCCATACATAAACCGCTTCTTTAAATATCTTTTACTATTCCTAGTAGCCATAATTATTTTAGTCACAGCCAACAATATATTCCAACTATTCATTGGCTGGGAGGGAGTAGGAATCATATCATTTTTACTCATTGGCTGATGGTATGGACGAGCAGATGCTAACACAGCAGCTTTACAAGCCGTACTATATAACCGAGTAGGAGACATTGGACTCATTATGAGCATAGCCTGACTTGCAATAAATATAAACTCATGAGAAATTCAACAAATATTCTTCCTATCAAAAAACTTTGATATAACCCTCCCACTTCTCGGCCTGATCCTCGCAGCAACTGGGAAGTCAGCACAATTCGGACTACACCCATGACTACCCTCCGCCATGGAGGGCCCCACCCCAGTATCTGCCCTACTCCATTCTAGTACTATGGTTGTTGCCGGAATCTTCCTACTCATCCGACTCCACCCTCTTATAGAAAACAACAAATTAGCTTTAACAACCTGCCTCTGCCTAGGAGCCCTAACCACCCTATTTACAGCCGCCTGCGCCCTCACCCAAAATGATATCAAAAAAATTGTAGCTTTCTCAACATCAAGTCAACTAGGATTAATAATAGTCACAATTGGCCTTAATCAACCACAATTAGCATTCCTGCACATCTGCACACACGCTTTCTTTAAAGCCATACTATTCCTATGCTCAGGGTCCATCATCCACAGCCTAAATGACGAACAAGACATCCGAAAAATAGGAGGCCTACAAAACCTAATACCATTCACCTCGACCTGCTTAACAATTGGCAGCCTGGCACTTACAGGAACTCCATTCCTAGCCGGATTCTTCTCAAAAGATGCCATTATCGAAGCCCTCAACACCTCGCACCTAAACGCCTGAGCCCTAGTCCTCACACTAATTGCCACATCATTCACTGCCGTTTACAGCTTTCGAGTCGTATATTTTGTCACCATAGGAAACCCCCGATTCCTGCCCCTATCGCCAATCAACGAAAATAACTCATCCGTCATCAACCCAATTAAACGACTCGCCTGGGGGAGCATTGTTGCCGGATTAATCATTACATCAAACTTTTTACCCTCAAAAACCCCAATTATAACTATACCAACAACCCTCAAAATAGCCGCCTTAATTGTTACCATTACTGGCCTACTAATTGCCATAGAATTAACAGCCCTAACTAACAAACAACACAAAATTACCCCAACAATTCCACTCCACCACTTCTCAAACATACTAGGTTATTTCCCTGCAATTATCCACCGACTCATCCCAAAACTAAACCTGACACTAGGACAATCAATTGCCACACAACTCGTAGACCAAACATGATTTGAAGCCGCAGGACCAAAAGGAATCACATCCCCCCAAATAAAAATGGCCAAAATTATTAGTGACACTCAACGGGGAATAATTAAAACCTACCTAACCATTTTCCTCCTATCCGCAACCCTAGCAACCCTATTAGCTATAATTTAAACTGCTCGAAGTGTCCCACGACTTAAACCACGAGTAAGCTCCAACACAACAAACAAAGTTAAAAGCAACACCCAAGCACAAATAACTAACATACCCCCTCCAGACGAATATATTATAGCTACACCACTAGTATCCCCCCGCAATACAGAAAATTCTTTCAAAACATCAACAACCCCTCAAGAGCCTTCATATCAAGTATCTCAAAATAACCCAACCATCAAACTAACGCCCAATAAATATATCAACACATAGCCTACAACAGAACGATCCCCTCAAGCCTCAGGAAAAGGTTCAGCGGCCAAAGCCGCTGAATAAGCAAACACAACAAGTATTCCCCCCAAATAAATTAAAAAAAGAACTAATGATAAAAATGACCCACCATGGCCAATCAATACTCCACATCCAACCCCTGCCGCTACTACCAAACCAAGAGCAGCAAAATAAGGCGCAGGATTTGAAGCCACAGCAACCAATCCAACAACCAAAGCTATTAATAATAAAGAAACAAGATAAGTCATAATTCTCACTCGGATTTTAACCGAGACCAATGACTTGAAGAACCACCGTTGTTATTCAACTATAAGAACCCCTAATGGCAAGCCTACGAAAAACACACCCATTAATTAAAATCGCTAACAACGCACTAGTTGACCTACCAGCCCCCTCAAATATCTCCGTGTGATGAAACTTTGGATCCCTACTAGGACTCTGCCTAATTACTCAAATCCTAACAGGACTATTTCTAGCTATACATTATACATCAGACATCTCAACTGCCTTCTCTTCAGTAGTACACATCTGCCGAGATGTCAACTACGGCTGACTCATCCGAAATATTCACGCAAATGGAGCCTCATTCTTTTTCATTTGTATTTACCTACACATTGCTCGAGGCCTGTATTATGGTTCATACCTCTACAAAGAAACTTGAAATATTGGAGTCGTACTACTACTATTAGTTATAATAACCGCCTTTGTCGGTTATGTACTCCCCTGAGGTCAAATATCATTCTGAGGTGCCACCGTAATCACTAACTTATTATCGGCAGTACCATACGTAGGAGACATTCTAGTCCAATGAATTTGAGGAGGCTTCTCAGTAGACAACGCAACACTAACACGATTCTTTGCCTTCCACTTCCTACTACCATTTATTATTGCAGCAGCAACCATAGTACATCTTCTGTTCCTACACGAAACAGGCTCAAACAACCCCATCGGAATTAACTCAGATGCAGACAAAATCACATTCCACCCATACTTCTCATACAAAGACCTACTAGGATTTATGCTAATACTACTAGGCCTTACATCACTAGCCCTTTTCTCCCCCAACCTCCTTGGAGACCCAGAGAACTTCACCCCAGCAAACCCACTAGTCACACCCCCACATATTAAGCCTGAATGATATTTCCTATTTGCTTACGCCATCTTACGATCAATCCCAAACAAACTAGGAGGAGTGCTTGCCTTACTATTCTCTATTCTAGTGTTAATAGTAGTGCCAATCCTACACACATCTAAACAACGCGGACTAACATTCCGACCCCTTACACAATTCCTCTTCTGAACCCTAGTCGCAGATATGATTATCTTAACATGAATTGGGGGCATACCTGTAGAACACCCATTTATTATCATTGGACAAATCGCATCAATCCTCTACTTCGCGCTATTCCTTATCCTCATCCCCCTAGCAGGATGACTAGAGAATAAAGCATTAAAATGAGCTTGCCCTAGTAGCTTAGTCTATAAAGCATTGGTCTTGTAATCCAAAGATCGGAGGTTAAACTCCTCCCTAGCGCCAGAAAAGAGAGATTTTAACTCCCACCTCTGGTTCCCAAAACCAGAATTCTAAACTAAACTATTTCCTGCACAGCTATTATGGTTTAGTACATATTATGCATAATATTACATTAATGTATTAGTACATTAATGTATAATAACCAATCAACTATAAACACCATAAAGCAAGTACTAATTTTGAAGGTATACATAATACATACATTTAAACTCCACATGAACTCATTTTAAATTAAAGAAATAGGAAATCTACCATAACTTGGTCCGCCTAATATTCTCTTGTAAAAACAGCTAAAAACTTTATAAAAATGAGAATGCAGTAAGAGACCACCAACGATTTATATAAAAACATATTATCAATTAAGGTTCAGGGACAATAACTGTAAAGTTTACATATTGTGTTTCGTCAACGGCATCTGGTTCCTATTTCAGGGACAATTAGAGGAAAATCCCCTAATATTGCTCGTTCCAGGCATAAGTTAATGGTGTTACACATACGACTCGTTACCCACCAAGCCTAGCATTCTCTTAAATGCATGGGGTTTTTATATTTCTAATATATTTATTCAACATTTATCCGCATGCATCCAATAACTATGAAGCGTAACATTTATAACTGTACTTAAAGAATATAAGTTAATTCTTGAATGACATAACTCAAGAACCACATAACTTGTCTTAAGTACATAAGTACTCCTGTACCAATACACACTTATATTATATGCCCCCGGTTTTCACGCGACAAACCCCCTTACCCCCTACGCCCAGAGAATCCTGTAATCCTTGTCAAACCCCAAAACCAAGGAGAACTCACCAAGCATATAAAGTCGACAAGTTGTATTAAGCGTCAACTTATTCCACCACATCACACCATATATATATCACATATATATATCACATATATATATCACATATATATATCACATATATATATC